AAATTCTTGCTTTGCGTGGTCTAAGTAAATAAAAATAAATCTGCTTATACAATTTAATCTATATCGAATTTAAATATCAGAATAGCTGATATAGTCATCATTCAATGGGTCAGGTCCACTTACTTTTTCTTTATTTAGAATTTGATAGTGGGTGTTATAAGAACATTGGAGAAATAAGAACACCTTGGTTTGTCGATTAATAATAGGAATTGTATATATAGAGTATTATAGAATATTTCTGTTATGTCCCAGGACAAAAAATTTGTGAATAATGAGACATGAGGAGGACTACTATGTCACTACAGGTGGACTACTCCTAATACGTGCAATTATTCATTTTGCTAATCAATAAATGTTCAACTTCCTAACTCAAAGTCAGAATAATAAGAATTCGTTATAATGGTGGTTATCCTTTTCTTTTTAGAAAAAATAATAGAGATATTTTCCGCTGAAAAACGAAGGCTAAAACTTGAGTTTAGTGGAAAAAAAAGCCCTTTATCAGATTTGAACCGATGACTTACGCCTTACCATGGCGTTACTCTACCACTGAGTTAAAAGGGCCGTTTTATTCAATTCATGAATTAGCCATTTTTTTTTTCATTATGAGTCTACTGCATATATGTATATATGTACTATATGTACATAATATATACGTATATGCATAGGAGTTCATTCAGGAACAATAAATTGGATTTACTCCAAAATAAGATTATTATTTAGAATTTTTGAAAAAAATTCTAAAAAATCATAACATAAAAGAAAGTAGGAAAGATTTTTTGGATCTAGTCATACCATTAGACTATATTGACAATTCCAAAAAACTGCTCATACTATTATCATAGTATGATGATGGTCGGGCGTATATGCCCCTATCGTCTAGTGGTTCAGGACATCTCTCTTTCAAGGAGGCAGCGGGGATTCGACTTCCCCTGGGGGTAGGGTACTATGAAAGGAAGTTGATCATAGATTATCGATAAGCCTAGAATGAATTCTTCCTGGGTCGATGCCCGAGTGGTTAATGGGGACGGACTGTAAATTCGTTGGCAATATGTCTACGCTGGTTCAAATCCAGCTCGGCCCAATAATTCACCGCTCCATGAATATGATATAACCAATTTGTCTTCCATAAATGGAAATGCCTAATCCGTAGAAATAAAGAGAAAGAATCAATTTTTTTTCTCTATCCCTATTTTTCTCTTTCTGATCTTTCTAAGGATCTAATTCATGATACTTTACTTAATTAAGTAAAGTATCATGAAAAGCAAACAAAAAAGTTTAGTTCTTTTTTCTGATTGATTATCCACTTTTGGCCGTAAAATAATTATTGGTTACTAGTAATCTGTGTCACTCTCACTATAGCCCATATTATATGTGGATATGATATCAGTATATCATTCCTGTCTTTCTTACAATACGACGACTAGGACTAGAATGTTCTTATGATTACATTAAGAATATGTAAGATTAAGAATATGTATGCCATACACTTCGCTGGGATTGTAGTTCAATTGGTCAGAGCACCGCCCTGTCAAGGCGGAAGCTGCGGGTTCGAGCCCCGTCAGTCCCGAACTAGGATCCGGTGAATTTATCAATTTATCTCTCTCTTTTCACGGAAAAGGGGGACAGGAAGCAAGATCTAATCCCCAGTGGGGATCCTTATTTCTTTTGTTTTTTATTTCGCATTTATCATCACACAAATATGGATACGGGAATTTCAAATCTTTCCACTACTCCCGATTGATAAAGGAGAGACATATCATATGTACATTAGTACAATTGGTGGTATTACTATATTCAGTATTTTTAGAGATACCATCCTCGTCTTACTTTCTTTTTCGATTGTTCTTGATCAATGAAATGGAGTAGAGTGATCCTATTTTACCGGGAGTACATACAAAAATGGTATTCGTTTATTGTACGATGGACAATGAACTTAACATAATTACCCCGACAGAGTACTTTTCAGGTTAAACCACACCTTTTCTAGTTCTGACTTTGTTTGTGTATCCTCAATGACTAATTGTAAACAATCTATCTCATTCTCATTCAAATTGCAGACATCATTTTTGATGTATGCATTCCAGTACAAATAAATACAAGAAAGAGGATACTAATAAAATAAAAGAAAAGACCGAGCAAGGACCCTTTTCAGTAAATTTGTTGGAATATTTGATCTTTTTTATTTAATCCCTTTTTTTCCATCTCACCTCGTTTGGGTCTGTGTGTGACCCATAGAATACCGGTCATATAATACCTCATAATTGTAAGTATAATACACAGGAAGGAGAGTTGTATAAGATAAGGAAGACAGTAGGTTATAGAAAAGAAAAAGTGGAAGAGGATGAAAAATCCAATGGGATTCCTGATCCAATAAAAAATCCCATTTCGTAATTAGTATGGATAAAGGATCTTCCCATGTTATACTATTCAATTCTCGACGATGAATCGATTTGATAGATCAGATATTGTTATTCATAATATTGATCCTATTCAGTATCATCAGGATCAATTCATCCCAATGAATTTACAGGAGTTAAATTTCTCATCTCTATGGGATTACATCCCGAGTTATTGCGAAGAAAAAAATAAATAAATAATGAAATTATGGAAGTCAATATTCTCGCATTTATTGCTACTGCACTGTTCATTCTAGTTCCTACTGCTTTTTTACTTATTATCTACGTAAAAACAGTCAGTCAAAATGATTAATTTGAATCTGAATTATTAGTTCTTATCAATCCTTTTTTCAATGATTGAAGAAATGAAAGAAAGGGATTAAAATTAAAAGAAAATTCCAAGTCTTAAATGAAATGATCTGGTTGGAATCATAAAGTGTGGTAGAAAGGACTATATATAGTCCTTTCTACCACACTTTAGAGTATTTTATATTATCTAATATTGTATACAATGATATTATCATATAAAGTTGTATTGTATACAGATATAGACTTTATCTAAATGGAGGGTTTATATAGATCAATTTACAATATGTATGTATATGATGTATTAGATGTACATCTAATCTAAATAGTAGACTAGTACATCGAAATAGCAGTCTAATTCTATTTCTTTTTTTCGCTACATCCACTCGATTTCGATCAACCCAAAATAATCGAAGGCCAATTCTTCTAATTCCTAGGTTTCTTATAATTTTATATATAGGTTCCGGGATCCATCAAAAGAATCAATAGAGGAAGAATAGTATATTCCTATACTATAGCAAAAGAAAACAAAACCAAGGAATTTTTTTGATTTCCCATCCCAAGAAGTCATTGATTGAGCCATTAACAGATCATTTACGAAGTTCTATGGTAACTTCTTCAGATTTTGAAAGGAAGTAGATTAGTAAAGGGGACTCGGACCATTTTTCATGCTTAAACATGACATGAGATGAGTCAAAAAAGCATAAAAAAATCTCTAGGAGTCTAAAATGTTAAATGTATGATATGTGGTGGATCACTCAGCGGAAGAAAGATCTAATTTTATTATGTGTAGAACCTCTTTGGACAACCACTAGTCACTTCCAGTAGAAAGTAAGTATCGTCGTAATCTAATAGCAGAACGATTTGTTCTTAGAACAGTGAAAGTAAAGAAAGAGAGAAACAAATAAAGAAAAAACTAGGGATTGGTTTTTTCTCGTTGTAATATCCATAATTCTGGTAAGAACAGGTTTATCCAAACAGAATATTTAGGAGGAATTCGGTTGGAAAAAATTTCCTATCATGCGTAGATTTGAGTTTTGAAATACAACTAAACTATAGGAATCATTCGTTGTTTGATCGAATGGTTATTATTCATTATTGTCTTTCCAGTATAATTTTGAAAGAGAGACAAGCTTTTTAAAAATAAAGCTTCGAAAAACGATCAATGCAAAATGATCAATTAAACAATTGATACAATTCGATTACTCAATCGATTACTCAATCGATTACTCAATCGATTACTCAATCAATTATTAATATACCTAGAGTCCACTCCTTCCCCATACTACGAGTGAAAGGGAAAATGTAAAGACTACCATTAAAGCAGCCCAAGCGAGACTTACTATATCCATGTGAATTATATCTCCTATTTCTATGAAGGAATTATTCCATTATTGATCAATAATCATAGTAGAATCAATGGCGCAGAGTCAAAATAGGATTCTGACTTAAGGCTATTGATGAACCAATTCAATGAATCCACTCGTAACAGATTCTTTATAGGATTTCTGGTAGAATTGGGAAGTATTAAGTAAAAATATGATACACACACCTTTTCCTTGCAAATTGCAAAGTAATGCTCCTAATGGAACATGTGGGAATAGTAAGACCTATTGTTTGTTTTGTTACCTTTCTTTCATAAGCAAAAATAAAAAAAAAATATACCATCAAGATAGATAACTATCTATTGGATACCTACATTTCCTATTTGATCTAAGCCTTACTGTCTTTCTTTCTGTGAAAGAATGGGGAGACATCACTACCATTATTACATACATTTTTTTTGTAATCTCCTTACACGACCAAAGAAATCTTTTTTTTTTTTTTTACTTTGACTCTGTTATTCTATAAGATAAGAGCCGACCAACCATCCTGATTGAATGTTTGAGTACTCGGAGTCTCTCGTAAGTATGGATACAAAGTATCTTCAGTCCTTTCCACAACTCCTAAATTGATTTCCCATCAGTCTATCCAATCTAATTCCAGACAGAGTCAGTAGACCCTACGTTAGGGTAGGTAGTGTAAGATAATTAGGAAGTCTTGATAGTCTTTCGTATAATCTTTTCTTCAATCCTAGGAGCAAAAATGGAATGTCCTTTAGGAACCTTTGGATACCAAGATTTCTGACCTCTTACTTTCGTAGTTCTGGAATTAATAAGTAAGCCTTACCTCATCCCTATTGGTATATCTGTTTGGGCCGCTACCCAGAACCCAAACAGAACCCGATTTTGAGAAAACAACTTACAGTCTTTTATAGAACTATGTATTCTATAAATCAAGTATCGACAAGCTCCGTCC